CGACCAAACCGATCAATAATATCAGAATCTGACAAATCGGCCCAAACTGGTTTACTAATAGGATTCCCCGATACGTTACAAAATTTCGCTTTTGACAATGATCCAACCATAGAAATAATTGGAACTATAGTTTCGAATTTTTTAGTAACAGTATCTATTAAAAAAGAATTCTCTAGCATTTGACTCTTTACCGCTGAAGGATTTATTGGTACACTTGAAAGATAACCCAGAAAATGGAAAGAAAAATTTGAGAATTGGTTTATGTGGATCCTACAGGGTTGAGACCAAAAGTGAAAATGACATTGCCAAAAATTGACAAAGTAAGATTTCCATTTCTTCATCAGAAGACGAGTCCCTTTTGAAGCCAGAATGGATTTTCCTTGATATCTAACATAATGCATGAAAGGATCCTTAAGCAACCATAGGGTTTTCTGAAAATCATTACAACAAAGTACTACGAGATGTTGTTCTATTTTTTCATGGAAATGTGTTCGCTCAAGAAGGGTTCCAGAAGATGTTGATCGTAAATAAGAGGATTGTTTACGGAGAAAAACAAATATGGATTCACATTCAACCACATAAGAATTATATAGGAACAAAAAGAGTCTTGGATTCTCTTTTGAAAAACCAAAATAGTTAGATTTCTTTGGAGTAATAAGATTATTCCAATTATGATATTCGTGAAAAAAGAATCGTAATAAATGTAAAGAGGGAACATCTTGTATCCAGCATTGTAGAATTTGAACCAAGATTTCTAGATGTACGGGATAGGGTATTAGTATATCTAATACACAATTTAAATGTGATAATTTGTCCTCAAAAAATGGAAATATTGAATGAATAGATCGTAAATTCTGAGATTTTGGTATTTCTTTTTTTTCTTCGATGGAGGATACTAATCGCAACGAGAAAGGAATTTCCACAATGACAGCAAAACCCTCTGATATCATTTGAGAATAAAAATTCTTGTTATGCCCAACGAATCTATTTTGGTTAGAATCATTAACAGAATTGATCAAATAATTCTGTTGGTACATTCGAGTAATTAAACGTTTCACAAGTAATGAGCTCAAATTTTTGTCATAACCCAAAATTTCCGCGGGTTCATAAAAAATTGATCCATTTACATTTAAACCATGATCATGAGCAAGTACATAAATATACTCTTGAAAGAGAAGCGGATATAGGAAGTGTTGTTGTTTAGATCTACTTTTTTCTAAAAATCCTTTTAATTCTTCCATTTTTAATTATACTTGAACCAGAGACAGGAAGCATTTCTTGGATCAGCAAATGATACATAGTGCGATATGGCCAGAACAAGTATGTATATAAGGTATGTATACAGTAAGAAAAAGTTACCCCGAAAACAGAGAGTCCAGTCCCCAGACCTTCTTCCTATCTTTCCAGATCCAATTGGTTTATGTTCGTTAACAAGAAAAAGAAAAGGTTAAAAATCCTTTATTTTTGCAACCCAATCGCTCTTTTGATTTTGGAATCAATTTTCTTTATCAGAATGCTCTTTCTTTTACACATCCATCTCCGCTCTACCCTATCATCTATAATGGAGAATAGTTAGGATTCGTTAAAAAAAGTAATTGATGGTCCACCCACAGGAGAACCCTTTCCCGTATCAGGCACTAATCTATTTTTAACGTCTAATTAGATTAGATCGGGTAACTATTCAAATTAAGAACATAAGCTCGTCGCTTTTTCTTTTCCTAGAATTGGAGCCATAAAACTCTATCCATTTATTCACTCGACCAAACGGTAAATGTGCATTCATTTTGTCCCCTTCCTAAAATCAAAGGTTTGTTTTTTATACCGATCCAGTAAGGATGATCTATTCTTAGAGTTCTACATTACTAATTGAATTATACATTACTAATTGAATTAATATTAATATAATACGACATGCTACTTTTTCCATTCATTACCTTTCAGGATCAGTCGTGGTCTTATAGACTCTACCAAAAGTCTGGACGAATTCGTTGCTTCATCAAAATGTGTAAAAGATCATAGCCGCACTTAAAAGCCGAGTACTCTACCGTTGAGTTAGCAACCCCCAAAAAAATATATAAATATATATTATATATATAATATGTGAAGAATAGATATGATCAAAATCAAAATACAAATTTAAAAATGAAAATATATTGATTGCACGATCCCACCAAAAAAATATTGTATTGAAATTTAATTAGCAACAAATTTGAAAAGAAAAAATCTACTACGATTCTATTAATTAAATCTATTAATTAAAGTAAAGTTTTTTTTTTTTATTTTAATTAAAGAAAACGGGGGCGGATCCAATTAAAATACAACAGATTTCTAGATAAATATTTTATTTAATTTTTTTTATCAATTCAAAAAATATTTCATTCATTAATAATTGAAGTAAAGAACCAATATAACCAGTAGAAATAGGGGTGGGGATAAACGGATCCATTTATTTATGATCGAATTATATTTGTTCAATACACCATTGTCAATATGAATTGCATGTTGAAAAAAAAAAACAAATCAAATTAATTGAATAAATCAAATAAAGACTTGTGTTGGATTGGCACGACATAAAATAAAATAAATAATAAATGTGGAGAAAAAAATAAGGAAGAAGTAGAGAAAATCTCGGGTTTATTCAATAACAATAAATAGAAGTACAATAAGCAAGATTAACTCATTTTTGTTAGTAAATTTACAAAGCAAGAAAAAGTGGGTGTGAATAGAAAAATAAAAGCAAATGTTGAGTAAAAAATTATACAAAGCTATATACTACTATATACTAGATACTAGCTATATACTAGATACTAGGCACTACCTTTCAAAAATCTTTTGATTAATTCAAATAATTTCTTTAGACAATTAATTCCGCTTTCTTAAAAATATCATGAACAGTTCTTGTGGGTTGAGCTCCCTTTTCAAGAAAATATAGAATAGCCGGAACGTTTGAATAAGTTTGATTCTTTATCGGATCATAAAAACCCACTCTCCGAAGATCTCTTCCTTCTCTTCGGGATCGAACATCAATTGCAACGATTCGATAGATGGCTCATTGGGATAGATAAGCAAAGCCCCCCCCCCCAGAAACGTATAGGAGGTTTTCTCCTCGTACGGCTCAAGCAAGAAAGAATGATTCTAAAATGATTGATTCAATTTAATAAAATTTTTTTTTTATAATTATTTATAATAATTATTTAATTATTTATAATTATATATTTATAATTTAAAAATTTATATATAATATAATTATATAATAATCTAATTTAATATATAAATATAATAAAAAAATATAATATAAATAAAATATAATAAAATATATATAAATAATAAAAAAAATATCAATAGTTATATCATAATATAGTGATAATCATAATGATATAGTGGCAAACTGATCCATAAAAAAAATCATGAATTAGACTATGATTGGAATTGTTTTATTTTTCCATAAAGAAAAAACGAAACTTCATTCATTTGTACTCATAACTCAAGTTGGGTAGCTCTAAAAGAATTCGAATAGAAATCCTTAGAATTTTTTGAGTCGTCTGTAACCTTTTTTGTTTGTCTCATCTCAAATCTATTTGCATTTTTCTTTTATTCCTTATTCTAATTCCTTATTTTGATTCAATTATTGAGACAGTTGAAAATAGTGTTTCCTTGTTCCGGAATCCTTAATCTTTGCTTTGTTGAATCGTTGGGTTTAGACATTACTTCGGTGATTTTACTCCTTTCAAAACGGCAGCAACATACCCTTTCTCTCTATGGAAAAATTAGACGAACGATTGATTCCCTTGTAATACACTTTTGATCAAAATAGTTTTCCCAATTCCAACAAGTTTGACTTTTTGATTTTAAATTGTTAGAATTGGAATCTTTCGATTTCTAAATTGAGGATATATTTACAAAGTTGGTCCAGCTTATTGATTGGCATTAACCCTAGATTCTTCCCCTCGATATGATAAATGAATCATTACTTTCTACTCGAGCTTCATCGTGTACTATTTACTTAATTACTTACAACCCAACAAAATGGGGTTCCTAGTGGAACAGAACAAACCATGTCGAGCCAAGAGCATCCTCATTTCTATAGAGAATGGTGGATGGAAGAATCCACATAAGTGATCACGTCCTTCAAGTCGCACGTTGCTTTCTACCACATCGTTTCAAACGAAGTTTTACCATAACATTCCTCTAATTTCGAACCGGGATGGAATTGATTCAATATGGAATCATGAATAGTCATTGGCTCAATCGTTCAGTACATACTTTTTTATCTATTTTATTTCCCTTTTATTTATGGATATGGATAAAAAAGTCTTTAGCCTAAGAAATCTCAGCAAGAAAAAAAAATCCAAACCCCCCCCCCTATTTTAACCTATGAAGGAAACCCATTTCTATTTTTTACAAAAAAAAAAGAGGAAATCACTGTTGGTTAAGACCTATTTATATCTTCAACAAATTGTTTGGAACGATCAGTCATGAAAAAAAAAAGAATAAATCAGAACCAGAAAAGTATGATCTTTCCATACTCATCCATCAAATACAATGAACATTTCTTCCCAAAAGTATGGGTAATTATGTATTTTAATTAAAGATTGAATAGAATATAAGAATTTCCTCCTCTGAGTCGCTACATTAACTTACAATTTTTTTATTCATTTGAACCGGATACAAAAGTAAATCGGTCAACATATGTTTGATATTCCTATTTGAATTTTACTCCATCTCAGTTTCATTTTTAGGGGCTTAAATTTAAAACCAGTGATAGAATTATCTCAAAAAACCTCTATTCTTTTGTTTAGTCTCTACATAGACTGTAGAATACCCTATTCACTTACTTTAGGCTTTAACTTTAATAAATGGAGAGATTTTTCGCATTTTGATTCTGAAGAATTGAATTGATCTGGGACGGAAGGATTCGAACCTCCGAATAACGGGACCAAAACCCGCTGCCTTACCGCTTGGCCACGCCCCATTTAGATTTCTATTTGACACTAATAAACATTATTACCTTTTTTGGCATTCGTCCAGACTTAATTCCAGACAATATGACAATAAAAAAAAAAAATAAAAAAAAAATAAATACATATAGGAATCTTGTTATTCTTGCTGGTATTCGATACATATAGATATAGAATAAAAAATTCAATTCATTGATGATTATATATAATTCAATTAAGATATTGTATGAAAGTGTAATTCCTTGTATTCTCATTTGAAAATGTGAGGATTTTGGATTTGGATTTTTGGGGGAGTTCAAATCAAAGAAAAAGAAGGCTTTTTTACCTACCTTCTTTCTTAATTTTCCCGTATATCAATAATTCAATAAAAACTAAATTATCTACAAAAACAAATATTCGTTTGTTATGCTTAATATCTTTTTTAGTTTAATCTGTATCTGTCTTAATTCTGCCCTTTCTTCAAGCAGTTTTTTCTTCGGGAAATTGCCCGAGGCTTATGCTATTTTCAATCCAATCGTAGACATTATGCCCGTCATACCTGTACTTTTCTTTCTCTTAGCCTTTGTTTGGCAAGCTGCTGTAAGTTTTCGATGAAGTTCTTAATACTATACTGAAAATATTCATGATTTATTCGGTAAAAAAAAATTTTACCAATTATTGATAAGATCATATGAGTCTTACATTACAAATCCTCTATTAAAAAATAGAAATTCTTGTATATTGGATAAGGGAAACGATAAATTTTGATCAGTCCATTTTCCCTTTCGTCCGCCCTTCCGGTAAGCAAGGACTCTATTAGATTAGGTTTTTCCACAATACCTAATTGTTAATATTACAATAACGTAACGAAAAAAATTAGAATCTTAATTACAAATAAATAAATTCATAAATTTGCAAATTCATTCTTTTTTTTTAGATTTAGAAAAAAAACACTTAATTAAAAGAATTTGTTCTTTTTTTTTCATATTTTGGTATCATGTCAAATCAAAATAGTACATGTGTTACAACAAAACTCAAATGGATAATCTATTCCCTTTTACCCCCAAAATGATCTTATCTTGGAGATTGTGTAATGCTTACTCTCAAACTCTTCGTTTATACAGTAGTGATATTCTTTGTTTCTCTCTTCATTTTTGGATTCTTATCTAATGATCCAGGACGCAATCCTGGGCGCGAGGACTAGGAGGTTTTTTTTATCATTTTTCCTTGCGTTTTCTGAATATTCTTTTATGTATTCCATACATTTAACTATGATAAAATAAAAAAAGGGGTCGAGATTTTTCGAATTCAAAAGTATCGAGTGACCAGAGAAAGCGGAGAAAGAGGGATTCGAACCCTCGGTACGAATAACTCGTACAACGGATTAGCAATCCGTCGCTTTAGTCCACTCAGCCATCTCTCCTAATTTAGAATTGGTATTTTTTATGTTTATGTGACACTTAAAGTAACGATTGATTGATGAAAATCTGCCTTACCCTTTTGATTTAATAATAATATTACTTATTTATTAATATTAAACTTTTTTTTGATTAATTATTATTATTAAACTATTTATTATTAATATTAAACTTTTTAGATTATTAACTTAAAAAAAAAATTATTATAATACTTTTTAGATTATATTATATGTAACTAACATATTAAATATTATATGGTAATTATTAACATATAAATAAATATTATAACATATAAATATTATATTATATATATTATATATAAATATATAATAAATAATATTAAATATTATGCAACATAAATATTATACAACAAAAAAAAAAAGAAAGTATATAACACATGAGTTGAAGAAATTTCATTTATAAGATAAGTTAAATAAAATAATAGACTAAGGCCAATATTTAGGACTAATATTTATTTCAATTTAATCAAATAGAAATATATATTTTTTTATATTAGATTAGAATTTCTAATTATTAGAATTAGAAATATATATTATATATATATGATATATACATATGTATGTATAAAATATAATATATGTAAATATAAGATATATGTAAATATAAGGATATAAGATAAGGCTAAGTTATAAAATAAGGGTAAATAAGATATCTATGAATTTACCAACAATTCAATTTTGATCGTTATCAAAATTGAAAACGGATATTTCAAATAGAAAAATACCTTACTTTTTTATACAATACAAAATTTTTTATTTTTTTTTTTATTTCCACGGCCTGGCTAGTACCTAGCTAGGCCATTACTCCAATTGATCATTCATAAATCAATTTATTTATAATATAAAATTTATTTGATAATATCAAATTGATTTCTAATTTAGAATATAATATTCTAATTATATTATATTCATATATTATATTATATTCTTATATTATTATTATTTTATATTCATATTATATTCTTATATTATTTTATATTCTTATATTCATATTCAATTTTATTCATATTCAATTTCTTATTTCTTCTTATTTCTTATATTTTATATTCAATTTATTATAATAAATAATATTTTTCAATTTATTTAATATTTTTATTTTAATTATATTATTTTTTTTTATTAATTTAGAAATAAATAAATTAAAATTATAAATAAATAAAATTATAAATAAATATAAATATTTCTTAATTTATAAATTAATTAAAATCAAAATTAGAAAATTATAATATAATATATATTATATTATATAATTATATATAATATAAATTATAATATATAAAATTCTAATTCTAATTTAGAATATATAAATATTAAATAAATATTCAAAAATGTATATATATAAATGAATATAATATTCAATATTCATTCAATTTAACTTAACTTATATAACTTATAACTTAACTTATTTACTTGTTAAAGTAACAAAAATTGTTTGATCTGAAGACTTAAGATACATCTAATTGATCAAAATTCATAAGATCTGGCACTCAAAAAATTGGAAAAGAAAGGTGGAGTTCCGGATTCTTGTAGAATTCTTTTTTATGTCCAACTTCAATAGCTCCTTCAAGTCAAAACTATCAGCAACGACTTACCATGAAACGAAAAGTATAACTCATTATTTTATAGTTAAATAAGCTTTACTCATCTATTTGGGATTTTATCAAGTCCCTATCAAAACAGAATATGTGTCAAGATTTAAATTTTCATCATTCTGATACTATCTTTAGAATGTCTCATTCTTTGTTCGACAAATAGTTCATTAATATATAATAATTATATTGTAGCGGGTATAGTTTAGTGGTAAAAGTGTGATTCGTCCTATTAACAACTTAAATAGTTAAAGGGTCTTTCAGTTAATATTCCAAAAAGAAACTTTATTTCTTAAAAAGGTTAATCCTTTACCTCTTAATGTTACATTTGAGGAAAAATAGAAATTCTCGCGATTTGTATCCAAAGGCCAGTCATTTTTTAATTGACTAAAAAACATTGGATCATATGGAATCGCGAAGCATAATTTTTTTTGAGTTGATTCAACTCTTCCAATTGAATGAGTATAAGTAAAGGGATCCATGGATGAAGATAAAAAGTTTATTTCTAATCGTAACTAAATCTTCCATTTTTGTATTAAAAAGGGGATTGAAGCCAAACAGCTAGAAAATGGTGGCTTTGGTTTACTAGAGCCATCGACATTTTGTTTCAGCTCGGTGGAAACAAAATTCTTTTTTTTTCCTCAGGATTCCGCGAATCGAAATAAGGAACGAAGTAACTAGACAGATTTAGTCGAATTTTCCTCTTCTAGAAGGATCATCTATAAAGCGAGTAAGAAAAGCTGACATGGATGTTATGGATCTCATTTTTCAGATTTATGATGACTCCCTTTTCATACAGCATAATTTTTTTATATTTTTTCTTCTTGTATGCCTTAGATTGGGGAACACATCGATCTTCCATAAAGGAGCCGAATGAAACAAAAATTTCATGTTCGGTTCTGAATTAGAGACGTTAAAAATGATCAACCAACGTCGACTATAACCCCTAGCCTTCCAAGCTAACGATGCGGGTTCGATTCCCGCTACCCGCTCTATATCACTTTTATACATCCATCATTGATTCAAATGTGCATTCTTATTTGCCAAAACCTTCCGCATGCAATCCAATTCTTGTCTTGTTTTGTTTTTATCCGGATAAAAGAAAAAAAAAAAAGAAAACAGGAATGAAAAGCAAGCAGCGTCCATTGTCTAATGGATAGGACAGAGGTCTTCTAAACCTTTGGTATAGGTTCAAGTCCTATTGGACGCAATTTTTTTCCATCTATTTTTTTTTTAGATTGTTATGCCAAAAACTTATTTGTTTGAATAAAAATTCGAATCAGAGACATTTCTCAAGGATTACTCTTGTATTAAGAATAAGAGTAATAGAATCAAAGTCATAATTTTAGGTTTGCTCCTGAAGTAGAAACAATTCGATCTGTTCCTGAATGGCCTCCTTCAAAAGGGCTTCCGCTTCCTCGGTGAATGTCTTGGTGGAAGATATAATTTCTTGGAACTGAGGTTTATTCTTTTTTAAGTAGGCACGTAACTGAACGAGAAATTTCTTTACCTGTCCAATTTCTAACGGGTCAAGAAATCCATTTGCTCCGGTATAAATAGTAACTATCTGCTCTTCCACCGCGAGAGGGGCCGATTGGGATTGTTTGAGCAACTCGCGTAATCGTTGGCCTCTTGCCAATTGATTCTGAGTAGCTTTATCAAGATCAGAAGCAAATTGTGCAAAGGCTTCTAATTCTGCGAATTGAGCTAGTTCCAGTTTTAATTTGCCGGCTACTTGTTTCATGGCTTTAATTTGAGCCGCAGATCCTACTCTAGAGACGGAAATACCCACATTAATAGCAGGTCGTATTCCAGCATTGAACAAATCGGCAGATAAGAATATTTGTCCATCTGTAATGGAAATAACATTAGTAGGAATATAAGCTGAAACGTCTCCCGATTGAGTCTCAACTATTGGTAAAGCAGTCATACTTCCTTCACCCAAACTATCATTTAATTTAGCGGCTCTTTCCAAAAGGCGTGAATGCAAATAAAAAACATCTCCTGGATAAGCTTCACGACCTGGAGGTCTTCTTAATAGAAGAGACATTTGGCGATAAGCTTGTGCCTGTTTGGAGGGATCATCATAAATTATTAAAGTATGTTGCCCGCGGTACATAAAATATTCAGCCAAAGCCGCTCCTGTATAAGGAGCGAGATATTGTAATGTAGCAGGTGAATCTGCTGTTTCCGCTACCACAATAGTGTATTCCATAGCCCCTCGTTCCTGGAAAGTAGTCACTACTTGAGCTACGGAAGATGCTTTTTGACCAATAGCTACATAAACACATATTACATTTTGACCTTTTTGATTTAGAATCGTATCTGTAGCTACTGCTGTTTTACCAGTCTGTCTATCCCCAATAATTAATTCTCTCTGACCGCGTCCTATAGGTATCATCGCATCAATAGCAATAAGCCCTGTTTGAAGAGGCTCATAGACGGAACGTCTAGAAATAATACCTGGAGCGGGAGATTCAATTAAGCGAGATTCAGAAGCTGAAATTTCCCCTCTTCCATCAATAGGTTTTGCTAGAGCATTTATAACACGACCCAAATAAGCCTCACTTACCGGTATCTGAGCAATTTTTCCTGTTGCTTTTACAGAACTTCCCTCTTGTATCATCAAACCATCACCCATTAACACAACGCCAACATTATTTGATTCCAAATTCAAAGCAATACCTATTGTACCCTCTTCAAATTCTACTAATTCACCTGCCATTACTTCATCAAGACCATGAATACGAGCAATTCCGTCACCCACTTGAAGTACGGTGCCGGTATTCACAACCTTTACTTCTCTATTATATTGTTCAATACGTTCACGGATAATATTACTAATTTCGTCGGCTCGAATGGTTACCATTAGCGTCTATTAATTCTTTTTCGGAAGTAAAGGAAAAAGATAATGCCTAAATTCTAAACTAAAAAAATAGAAGGACTATTCTTCCATAGCCCCCAGAATGCCAATATTAGCACTGATGGTACGAAAATGTAACTCACTATTCAAACAACTATTCAGAGTCCCTAGAGCTCCTTGTAAGGCTTGTTGGAAAACTCGCTGTCGCACTTGATTAATCGCTCTTTGTTGTTCAAAAAGAAGGGTTTCATTTTTGTAATTTTCTAATCGTTCCAAACTATCACAAGTGGCATTAATCAAATTTTCTTTTTCTCGTTCTATCTCGGAGTATCCATTCACTCGATATTCATTTGCTTCCGTTTCCACTTTACGTAAGCGTGCCCGGGCTTTTTCAAGTTGCTCAATAGCTCCTTTACGTAATTCTTCTGAATTTCGAATAGTACTCAAGATCCTCTGTTTTCGATTATCTAATAAATCATTTAATGAAAGTAGATTTTGTTACCATTAATGAATTTCACAACTTACACGATCTCTTCCCGAACCAAACATGAACCTTTCGATTCATTTGGCTCTCACGCTTCATTTTTAAATTTATGGGCATTCCATATATTTTAATGTAATGAGCCTACCCTCTCTTTTCTGTTCGTATTCAAAGATATTAAAATGTATCTTATACAAGACCAGAGTTTATTCGAAGGACTCTTCTGACCAGACAAAAAATCTATAATTGTCAGCAAAGTTGTTTCTTTATTTTTTATTTCTATTTGTTATGTTATTCTTTATTTTATTTTTAGATTTAGTTTTCTTTTAGTTAGTTTTATTTATTCAATATTCCTTCAATATTCAAATCCAAAAATTCTCATTTTATACATAACATAGGTTGTCTATTCAGCATTGAATAAAAAAGGAGGTGCCTTTTTTTTCCTTAGGAAATGGTTCAAATTATTTTATCGATATGAGTGTTCTATATCGGATAAATTAGCAACTATGCATTTTTTATTTTTAAACCATCTTAGTACTAACATAGTGGTAGAAAGAGTACCATGTTTGTTGTGCCTGGACTTCAAACAGTTTAGCTTTAACCATGTTAAAGGTCCCACATTATTGGTTGATAGAGAATCAATACCAATGAATTACGAAATGCTATGGTTCTTACATATGATTACTTAATTTATTCAGAAGTAATTCGTCGAGATCATGCACACTTTTTATCCTATTTATTTTATCCTTATTTATAAAAATAAAATAAAAAATAAAGTGCAGCCGGTTGGATCCAACCTATTTTTGAAATACACAACTCGCACACACTCCCTTTCCAAAATAAATCAATACACCAAGTACTACACTTAGATTTATTGGATTTGTTGCTAAAATATCGGTATTAAACCCCAAACCCCCGGCGGATGGCCAGTGGCCCAAGGAAACAAAAGAATTGGTTACACTTTTCATATACTCTCCTCTTATAGATAGGACTAACAAAGAACAGAGTTCTTTTTGTATCACTTCGCCCTCCCCTTTTTTGTTGATTTCCTTTTTTTATGTTATGGGATTTTTTATTGGGAATAGATTAATTTATTTGATTTAATTTATTATTTTTCATTTTTTTATAATGAAATCTTATTTCTTATTTTTTTATTCTAATTAAATTAAAGTTTCCAAGAAGATACTTATTGGGTTGGGTTCGGTCCTGGGTATTATGCCAATTGCAAAATACCTCGTTTGTTGCGTTGCAACGCATCCTAAAAAAAGGTTTCCATTATACTAAGAACTAAAAACGGGAAGGAAGAAAGCGAGAGGATCCGCTAATTACTAATCCTAAAATCCGTCCTTCCCGGAGGTATTCTCTCAACGAATAAGTAATTGTTAGGGTGAAATGTTGATATAATTCGAAAAAACAAATGGCGAGTCTAAGTCAAAAAAAGTACATTACGTACTTTTCTTCTAGAATTAAACAAATGGATTCGCAAATAAAAGTGCTAATGCCACGACCAGTCCGTAAATTGTTAAAGCTTCCATAAAAGCCAGACTTAGCAATAAAGTACCTCGTATTTTACCCTCTGCTTCTGGCTGTCTCGCAATACCTTCTACAGCTTGACCCGCAGCAGTACCTTGACCAACCCCAGGTCCAATAGAAGCAAGCCCTACGGCCAATCCAGCAGCAATAACAGAAGCGGCAGAAATCAGTGGATTCATGGTAAGCTAAGCTCCTCACACAAAAAAAAAAGAAATGGTTAATGATACAATCAACCAATTAATCATCAGAAATACAGAAATACTTCGAAATCTCGTTTTTTGTTCTTATACATGATGGAGTTTTTGTAAATCTAGATGCATATGATTCTAGTCATTGCATTTCTTTATTCTAAACTTATTTTTCATTCAATTCTTCATTCTTTATTCTTCTAAATCCTTGCTTGAGTTCAGAGTTCATCTGTTTATTTGTTCAATCCCCAATCACAGACAAAGCAGAAGGACTTTCTATTGGAATCCCATCTAAGTGCAGTGAGCTGTGAAATAGAAAATAAATATTATATAAGATAAAAGAGCCTCACTATAACTAGTGAATTTCTAATATCACATATACATTTGTTTCTTCCATAACGTAAACCGCCTATTGAATATGATTCTAGAATTACTTTTTTTGAACCATATGCGTGGGCTGGACAGACTTATAACTATTTATTACATATGTCCAGTTTCATTTTCCTAAGCTAAACTAGCTTTTTTTAGTCTTACGTCGTAAAAAGATAACAATTCTTATTTAAATTTTAAATTGTTGTAATATTGTAATTAACTAAACAAATAGAAATAACAAAACAAATAAAATATAAATACAATATTTATAAATTGGAGAAGTCTATAATATAAATAAGCCAAAATCTTAGGAAAAAGATCTAGATCTTTTTCCTAAGATTTTTTTACAATTAAATAAATAATATCGTACATCTTTCCTGCTACGACTCTATACCATATATCAAAATTTTATCTATTATGATTTCTCGCCAAGTCGATTATATTAAATTGAACTCCAGGGATAAGGTTTAAAAAAAAAAACAATTTAGAAAGCTAGTCAATGATGACCCTCCATGGATTCACCTATATAAGCCGCGGCTAAAGTTGCAAAAATAAGAGCTTGAATACCGCTTGTGAATAATCCAAGAAACATGACGGGTATAGGAACTACTGAAGGTACTAAAGAAACAAGAACAACAACTACTAATTCATCAGCCAATATATTTCCGAAAAGTCGAAAACTAAGCGATAAAGGTTTTGTGAAATCTTCTAGGATGTTAATTGGTAAAAGTATTGGAGTTGGTTGAATGTATTTCCCAAAATAACTCAAACCTTTTTTTGTAAGACCCGCATAAAAATATGCCACTGACGTGGGTAAAGCTAAAGCAACAGTAGTGTTTATATCATTCGTGGGCGCAGCTAACTCCCCATGAGGTAACTGTATGATTTTCCGAGGTAAAAGAGCACCTGACCAGTTAGAAACAAAAATAAATAAGAACATAGTTCCAATAAAGGGAACCCAAGGACCATATTCTTCTCCAATCTGAGTTTTACTCAAGTCCCGAATGAATTCAAGGATATATTCGAAGAAATTCTGACCGTCGGCCGGAATGGTTTGTGGATTCCGAACAGCTATGGTAACTGAACCTAATAAGATAGCAATTACGACCCAAGAAGTGATAAGTACTTGGGCATGGACTTGTAAACCTCCTATTTGCCAATATAAATGTTGGCCTACTTCTACACCCGATATATCATATAGCCCTTTGAATGTGTTAATGGAACATGGTATAACATTCATATTGTCCTCTGACAGAAATTGAACTTAAAAAAAATTATTTTGATTCAACCATCTCTTTCTTAACTGACCCACTTTAATCATTAATCGTATATTTAGGATACTAAGTAATCACATAATATCCCCAATCCGAGTACTTTTTTTTCTTTTTTTTTTGAAATCCAGGAATAGCAACCGATCCAATAAATAAAATCTGTGAAGTTTTCTGAAGTAATTGACTTATCTATCTTATGATTATTAATAATAATCAAGGATTTCTTATATAACTAGAACGACCTTCACAAATTGCGGATACTAATTTGTTAAGAATCAATCGGATTGAAGCGATAGCGTCATCGTTGGCTGGAATCGAAATATCTGCGAGATCTGGGTCACAATTTGTATCGATTAAACAAATCGTCGGAATCCCCAAAATGACACATTCTCGAAGAGCCGTATATTCTTCTTGCTGATCAACGATAATTACAATATCAGGTAACCCTGTCATATATTTGATCCCACCCAGATATGTTTGCAAGGTGGATAATTGTCTCTTCAACATTGCTGCATCCCTTTTGGGGAGACGGTTGAGTTTCCCCATCCTTTGTTCGGCTCTTAAATCCCTGAACTTTTGAAGTCTCGTTTCCGTAGTGGACCAATTCGTTAACATACCACCAAGCCATTTTTTATTAACATAATGGCACCGAGCCTTTATTGCAGCGGATGCTACTGAATCAGCTGCTTTATTTTTTGTACCAACGATTAAAAAGTGTTTTCCTCTACTTGCTGCATCAAAAACTAAATCACAGGCCTCTGATAAAAAACGCGCAGTTCTCGTAAGATTTGTAATATGAATACCTTTACGTTTTGCGGAGATGAAAGGTGCCATTCTAGGATTCCATTTCCTAGTACCATGACCAAAATGAACTCCTGCTTCCATCATTTCTTCCAAATTAATGTTCCAATATCTTCTTGTCATTTTTCCCCATACTTGCTCGTTGTTTTTTTTTTTTAAACAACGAGACGAGGTATCTGAAATAAATAATTGTTCCGATGGAACTTTCTACCGAGGATTGACCGTTGATACACGATCAAAACCATTAATTCCTTTTAATTCATTATGATCTTTATTATCAATCAAATAGGAAAATTGGACCAGATAATTAAATTATAATATAAAAAAACGAGTCTCCTTTTAGGAATCATTAAATCGTGTCAATGATTGTTCTGATGTCTCATGAAAATTGTTTGGGACGCAAGAACTCAAAAATTCTCTATGGTGAAATAAGATATCTCTCATCTTTCCTTCAAACAAATTTTTCTTTTTGATTTCCAAATGAATGTTTTTGTGTTGCCTTGAATGATCCACTAATTTTTTGAATCCGGTCCCAACAGGTATAATTCCCCCTAGAACAACATTTTCTTTCAGGCCTTTCAACCAATCAATACGACCTCGTAGAGCAGCCTTTGCTAAAACTCGAGCAGTTTCTTGAAAACTAGCTTCGGATATGAAACTTTGAGTATTAAGAGATGCCCTCGTTATTCCCAATAAGATTGCTCGATAACAGATCGCTTCATCCAAAACACGCCCTGCTCGTTCGGCTCGCACCAATCCAATTAGCTCCCCGGGTGAAAAAACATTAGACATTCCATCTTCTGAAACCAACACTTTTGATGTTACTTGACGGACAATAATCTCTATATGTCTATTATGGATCTGTACCCCCTGAGATCGATAAACCTTTTGGATCTTATTAACCAAAGAAATACGGCTTTGGGCGATGGTTAGCTCCGTGCTAATTAAGAATCCCCAAGGGATTCCAAAAATTCTTGATATACGTTCATTCCAACCTTTAACCCTCTTTTCGAGATTTATCGATATTGAATCAATCGAACGCACTTCTAACACTTGTTCCACTTTTGGAAGACCTTGTGTTATGTCACCAGATCTTGATTTTTCATATATAAATGTAACTAATGTATCTCCCTCGTGAAGGATTTCTCCATAATGACCATGAACCGTTGCTCCTGGAGTAGCCAAATAGGGCTTGGCTGATCTTATTACTAAGTAGTCAACATGAACGATTAGAACTTGACCAGATTTTTTCTGTGATCCGTATTTGAATAGACATACATTTTCACAAAAAAATTGTCCAAGGCTAATAATTGTGGACGTCTCATCACAAAAATCCTGGTGGAGAAAACACCAATTTAAATCGAATGGATTAAAAATAATGTTACTGCACGGATCGGGATTATAAATCCCCCTTTTTTCATCTATTAAAAAATATTTAAGTACTTGGAAAGTCTGACTAAATTTGTTAAGTAACAAATATTTCTTTAACAAAATCTGATTATAAGTTATTAAATGGCAAGATGAATAAAAATTCGCAATTTTGAGTACTACTGTACCTAAGGGGCCTAACGAATTCCTAATTGGAATTATAGGACCCGCTTTAATTGATTCTTTTGTCACATTGTTATATTTCAAACCATCGAATGAGCCAATTCGAGAATAGTTGAATGATAACAAAATTTTCAAAGATTGGCATTCCTTATTTTGATTCAACAACGTACCACTAGTTCCTTTATGTTTGGTAAGTAATTGAATCTTTGCCTTGGAATAAAAAGGATTAATATTGGTGTAATCTAATCTATTATGGTTAATCAATCCTGAACCCACCGTACAATTTCTTTTTCCGGTATACGAAATAGGGGACTTGACTAACTCAATTCTTATGAAATTGCAAATTAGATCATTTGTCCTTATTTCAACAAAAGAAGCACGAACCCCCTCTATAGAACCATTTTGTTCTTGGTTCCAATCCAATACTAAGCAAGTCCGAACTAATTGAATGCTTGTGTGATAAAGTCCTCGAATTG